TGAAACTACGTGAAACCCTGACAAGGGTTTATGTACAAAGAACGGGCAAACCCCTATGGGTTGTCTCCGAAGACATGGAAAGAGATGTTTTTATGTCAGCAACAGAGGCCCAAGCTTATGGAATTGTTGATCTTGTAGCGGTTGAATGACAATAGCCTGGATTTCACATCAATTCGTGATTTGAAATTACCCCTGCCGAGTTTCATATTTTTCATATTAATATATTATGACTTTTATTTACTATTCTATTCAATAAAAGGAATTCATAATCATGCGGTTAGGATCGATCTAAACCAGTCCATTATGTATATGATTCAACATGCCAACGATTAAACAACTTATTAGAAATACAAGACAGCCAATTAGAAATGTCACAAAATCCCCCGCGCTTCGGGGATGCCCTCAGCGTCGAGGAACATGTACTAGGGTGTATGTGCGACTCGTTCAGATCATGAACTAGAACAAAGGAAAGAGAGCAATGTTCGAATATCAATGATCAAATAGGATAGAACGGAAAACGAACTACATTTCCTATCTAAAAATAAGAAAATGGAGCATATCCCTTTTATTGTGTATGAAATTTATGGTTTCTATTGGTGTAAATCCACTCACCTCAATTCAAGATGAGAAGCAATTCTCCATTGGTAGCAAATGGTTATCCATTAAGCGGAGGAAATCTTAGTTAATATAGACCCCTCTTGCAAGAACGGACTAACAGGGTCAGCTACCCAGCCAACCTTCATAATTAAATACCGTTACTGTATAGGTAGAGCTCGTTGTGAAAGACCTATTACTGGATAATTCATGGGTAGAGCCGAAGAATGTGAACTATACAAGTTAGCAATAACATTGATTAAATGAAGTAAAGGCTCCGGTGTATAGAGAAGACCTCACCGTTTAAGAAGTAACCATAGAAACGATGGAATCCACTATTTCTTTATCATTGCTATTTTTTTTTTTTTTTAATACCTAGTATAGTACACTTTTTTTTTTTTTTTTAATACCTAGTATAGTACAATTTCGTATTTCGAGGTGAAACGCCTATAAAAAAGAAAAAATCGTGGTTGGGAAGGTTATAGTAGCCAAAGCCGTTGGAATTTTTAGTTTATACATTGGAAAAATCCGTTTTGTTATTAATATACTAGGAAAGGGGCAAAAGAATAACTGAAAGAAAGGAAATCTATTAGTTATTCGTGAAAGTTTCATTTATTCAATGACCAGAATTAGACGGGGATATATCGCTCGGAGACGTAGAACAAAAATTCGTTTATTTGCATCAAGCTTTCGGGGGGCTCATTCAAGACTTACTCGAACTATTACTCAACAAAAAATAAGAGCTTTGGTTTCGGCTCATCGGGATAGGGATAAGCAAAAAATCAATTTTCGTCGTTTGTGGATCACTCGAATAAATGCAGCAATTCGTGAAAGGGGGGTATGCTATAGTTATAGTAGATTAATAAACGGTCTGTACAAGAGACAGTTGCTTCTTAATCGTAAAATACTTGCACAAATAGCTATATCAAATAGGAATTGTCTTTATATGATTTCCAATGAGATCATAAAAGAAGTAGGTTGGAAGGAATCCACCGGTTAAACGGAGTTGCCCGGAGAATGAACTCCGGGAAGGTCGAATAAAAATGAATAGAATATGATAAAATATGAGAAAGTAGTCAAAATAAATATGAATCAACAAGTTAAATAAAAAAATTTATTCTTCCCAGATTATTATTTGTTTTCTTACGACACGAGAATTCAATCCGGATTCTTGGATTTTTCCAACAAAATATCAATCCCCGTTTGAGTTCGGATGGGAATTCGAATTCAAGTGAAGAAAGAGTAAACCTATCTTTTTCTGGCTCTAAGACTAGGAGTTCTAGTGGTCGACTCGGTTCTTTCAAATTGTTTCTCATTATTAAGAAAAGGTAACAAAGATAAAATACGAGCTTGTTTTATAGCAATAGTAATTAATCGTTGTTGTTTCAAGGTCAATCTATTCACTCGTCTAGATAATATTTTTCCCTGTTCACTAATAAATCGACTAATTAAACTCATGTTTTTATAATCAATTCGATCCCCCGATTGGATCGGGGGCAAACGCCTACGAAAAGATCGCTTGGATTTAAGAAAAGTTCGCTTGGATTTATCCATGGTTTGGTTAGTTTATTTCTTATCCCTAAAATCCTATTTCAGCCGTATCTCTAATTAGAATAAAAAAATAGGATTTGGTTTGTTTATAATTATCTTTAACTATGTTAAATATGTTATATATATATAATGTCATTTTTTCCTTTTCCTTGTAAGATAGATAAGGGCGCAGGTGCTCGGTTCGATCTATTTCTTTACCTCCCCGTGAATCGTATGTTTGTAACAATATGGACAGAATTTTCGCAACTCCAATCGATTAGGCGTATTGTGCCGGTTCTTTTGAGTAATATATCTGGAAATGCCCGTTGATGCCTTATTAACATTAACACCGTTTCGAACACAAGCGGTACATTCC